GCGAACTTTATGAAAACAGAAGTATACGCTTTAGGTCAACATATATCTATGTCTGCTCACAAAGCGCGAAGAGTAATTGATCAAATTCGTGGGCGTTCCTACGAAGAAACACTTATGATATTAGAACTCATGCCTTATCGAGCATGTTATCCCATTTTCAAATTAGTTTATTCTGCAGCAGCAAATGCTAGTTTCAATATGGGTTCGAATGAAGCAAATTTAGTCATTAGTAAAGCCGAAGTAAATGAAGGTAGTATCGTGAAGAGATTAAAACCTCGAGCTCGAGGGCGTAGTTTTGCCATACAAAAACCTACCTGCCATATAACTATTGTAATGAAAGATATATCCTTAGGTGGATATATAGATACCGACTCTATTAAGTGGTCACAAAAACCAAAATGGAAAAAAAAGGATAGAACTATGTCGTATTATGATATGTATAGTAATAGTAATGGGGGAACATGGGACAAAAAATAAATCCAATTGGTTTCAGACTTGGTACAACCCAAGGTCATCATTCCCTTTGGTTCGCACAACCAAAAAATTATTCTGAGGGTCTGCAAGAAGATCAAAAAATAAGAAATTATATCAAGAATTATGTACAAAAAAATATGAAAACATCCTCTGGCGTTGAGGGAATTGCGCGTATAGAGATTCAAAAAAGAATCGATCTGATCCAAATCATAATCTATATGGGATTTCCAAAAATATTAATTGAAAGTCGACCCCGAGGAATCGAAGAATTACAGATGAATTTACAAAAAGAATTTAATTCTGTAAATAGAAAACTTAACATTGCTATCACACGAATTGAAAAGCCTTACGGAAACCCTAATATTCTTGCAGAATTTATAGCCGGCCAATTAAAAAATAGAGTTTCTTTTCGCAAAGCAATGAAAAAGGCTATAGAATTAACTGAACAAGCAGATACAAAAGGAATTCAAGTGCAAATTGCAGGACGTATCGACGGAAAAGAAATTGCGCGTGTTGAATGGATCAGAGAGGGTAGGGTTCCACTACAAACCATTCGAGCTAAAATTGATTATTGTTCCTATACAGTTCGAACTATCTATGGGGTATTAGGCATCAAAATTTGGATATTTATAGACGGGGAATAATAAAATAAACCTTTATTTCCCTTTGCATTCTATCCGGCGATGGAACAAAAAGAGAAATTGATTTCTTATTTTTATTTTCTCTTCAATAAAAAAATGAACAAACAATTATAATTCTATAGGGTTTAATAAAAATTAAATTAATCTTTTGATAAAATTGCTATGCTTAGTGTGTGACTCGTTGGTTTTTTGAGGGTTAGTAACCAGCCCCATAGTATAAACAAATAACTATAGAAGTAATAACCAACTCATCCCTTCGTATTATCTGGATCCAAAGAACCAGTCAAGATATGATATATTGTTCATATTGTTGTAGCAACTGAAATACTTTTTCATTAAAAAATCTGCTTCTAAGTTGTCAATAGAAATAAAAAAGAAAGGGATGGATAAATGGAAGGATGAAAGAAAGAAAGAAAAAGAATATGGATGATATAAAATTCCAATATGTAAGGTCTATGAGTCATCTCATAAAAAATCTGTGTAATAAAGCATCAATAAGGATTCATCATTAAAAGGATCTGCTCATCGAACAAAAAATAAAGAGCTTCGAGCCAATAAAGACTAAGAATATTGACTCAAGAACTAATAGCTCCATTGTAGAATTCAGACCTAACCATTAAGTAAGAAGGGATGGGAACGATGGAACCTGTGAATTCAAAAGATTCTAGTGAAAATGAATTCGAACGATTCATTGATCGGGATGGCGGAACCGACCAGAAACCAATTAATCTATTCGGAAAAGTTATGAACTTAATGATAGAACTGAAATAGAAATTGAAAGAGTAAATATTCGCCCGCGAAAACTTTATTTTCTTGGATTGCTAAATTTAGGGTCAATCCAATACGATAAAGAGTAAAACACAAGAAAGATTCCTTTTAACATTCTAAATCTAAAATAGATAAATATAAGAAAAAAAAGTTATTTAATATATTTAGTTATCTATTATCTATACTATATATACAAACAAGATATAAAAATTAATAATAGATTTGATCTAGATTAAATGAAATCCATGAGTCAGCAGATTACTTATTAAATACATGTATATCTTAATTCAAATTATATCTTAATTGAATTCTAAATCTTTAATTTGAATTTATTTTTATTCGCGAGGAGCTGGATGAGAAGAAACTCTCACGTCCAGTTCTGTAGTAGAGATGGAATTCAAAACAAACCATCAACTATAACCCCAAAAGAACCAGATTCCGTAAACAACATAGAGGAAGAATGAAGGGAATATCTTATCGAGGTAATACTATTTGTTTTGGTAAATACGCTCTTCAGGCACTTGAACCCGCTTGGATCACATCTAGGCAAATAGAAGCAGGTCGACGAGCAATGACACGAAATGCACGTCGCGGTGGAAAAATATGGGTTCGTATATTTCCAGATAAACCAGTTACAGTAAGACCCGCAGAAACACGTATGGGTTCAGGTAAAGGCTCTCCCGAATATTGGGTAGCTGTTGTTAAGCCTGGTCGAATTCTTTATGAAATGGGTGGAGTAACAGAAAATATAGCCCGAAGGGCTATTTCAATAGCAGCGTCCAAAATGCCTATACGAGCTCAATTTATAATTTCGGGCTAAAAAAGAAATAGGCCCTAATTAAAAATAGCGGATGCAGGTTTCTTTTTTTGGACAAATAATATTTCTTTTTTTTCTTTGACCTTTGTATTGTAAAAACGGATAAAAAAAAAAATGATATGATTCAACCTCAGACCCATTTGAATGTAGCAGATAACAGCGGGGCTCGAGAATTGATGTGTATTCGAATCATAGGAGCTAGTAATCGTCGATATGCTCGTATTGGTGACGTTATTGTTGCTGTGATCAAAGACGCAGTTCCAAACATGCCTCTACAAAGATCAGAAGTGGTCAGAGCTGTAATTGTACGTACTTGTAAAGAACTTAAACGTGACAACGGTATGATAATACGATATGATGACAATGCTGCAGTTGTGATTGATCAAGAAGGAAATCCAAAAGGAACTCGAGTTTTTGGTGCGATTGCCCGAGAATTGAGACAGTTCAATTTTACTAAAATAGTTTCATTAGCTCCCGAGGTATTATAAAATGAGACCACGATATGGTTATAGTAGGGTATTTAAAAGAAATAGATTAAGATTCATTTAGTAGATTTTGTCTCACGTATATACCTTTTAAAATTAATATTCATAAACAAATACGTAAAAAAAAAAAAAAGAAAAACATGTTGATTATATCCAAATTTGGAGGCACCAATAATTTTAATTAATCATGGGTAGTGATACTATTGCTGACATAATAACCTCTATACGAAATGCCGATATGTATAGAAAAAGCGTGGTTCGAGTAGCATCTACTAATATCAGCGAAAGTATTGTGAAAATACTTTTACGAGAGGGTTTTATCGAAAACGTGAGAAAACATCGAGAAAACAACAAATATTTTTTGGTTTTAACCCTACGACATAGAAGGAATAGGAAAAGCACTTATAGAAATCTTTTAAATTTAAAACGGATCAGTCGGCCGGGTCTACGAATCTATTCTAACTATCAAAGAATTCCTAGAATTTTAGGTGGGATGGGTGTTGTAATTCTTTCTACATCTCGGGGTATAATGACAGACCGAGAGGCTCGACTAGAAAGAATAGGCGGAGAAATTTTGTGTTATATATGGTAATCTTTCTAATATCCGAATTGAATATGAAACTTCTTATTTGCGAAAAAGAAAAGAGAAGTGCTGGGTTGTCTAATAGGGTTCTTCCTCCACTAGTTAATACTTCAAGGGGGTTTTGCCTGGAATGAAAGAACAAAAATGGATTCATGAAGGTTTAATTACTGAATCGCTTCCCAACGGTATGTTCCGGGTTCGTTTAGATAATGAAGATATGATTCTAGGTCATGTTTCAGGAAAGATCCGACGTAGTTTTATACGGATACTGCCAGGCGATAGAGTCAAAATTGAAGTAAGTCGGTATGATTCAACCAGAGGTCGTATAATTTATCGACTCCGCAACAAAGATTCGAAAGATTAGGTGTTTCCCTATTTATTTCACCATTAAAAATTGAAAATTTCAAGAAACTTATTTTCTTCCAAGAAGTAGATTCAAAATTAAAGTAAGGAGTGGCAAATATGAAAATAAGAGCTTCCGTTCGTAAAATTTGTGAAAAGTGTCGACTAATACGTCGTAGGGGACGAATTATAGTAATTTGTTCGAACCCAAGACATAAACAAAGACAAGGATAATAAGGCTCATTAAAGACCTGATATACAAATAGGGGATCTGTTTTGACATGAAATGGATATATCCATATATCTCTGACTCAAATTTATGAGATGATAAAATATGGCAAAAGCTATACCGAAAAAGGGTTCACGTGGACGTATTGGTTCACGTAAGAGTACACGTAAAATACCAAAGGGGGTTATTCATATTCAAGCAAGTTTCAATAATACCATTGTGACTGTTACAGATGTACGGGGGCGAGTGGTTTCTTGGTCCTCTGCCGGTACTTGTGGCTTCCGAGGTACAAGAAGAGGGACACCATTTGCTGCTCAAACCGCAGCGGCAAATGCTATTCGTGCAGTAGTAGATCAAGGTATGCAACGAGCAGAAGTCATGATTAAAGGTCCCGGTCTCGGAAGAGACGCAGCATTACGAGCTATTCGCAGAAGTGGTATACTATTAACTTTCGTACGGGATGTAACTCCTATGCCACATAATGGCTGTAGACCCCCGAAAAAAAGACGTGTATAGAAAAAAAAATGGAAGATATTTCAATAGCAAGAGAAACAAGAGAAATAAATGATTCAATGATCTGATCAAAAAATATTATTATGGTTCGAGAGAAAATAACAGTATCTACTCGGACACTCCAGTGGAAGTGTGTTGAATCAGCAGC